GTCTAATTCCTATTACTTTGGCTGGATTATTCGTAACTGCATATTTACAATACAGACGCGGCGATCAGCTGGACCTTTAATTTTTATTAAGTAACATCTCTTTTTTTTTGATTGACCTCCTTTTTTTTTAATTTAAATTCGCAGGAGGTCAAATTCAAGTTAGTAAAGTTATTTCATTAGAATTCGACCTAAGAAGGCCGGAATCACGCTCTGTAGGATTTGAACCTACGACATCGGGTTTTGGAGACCCACGTTCTACCGAACTGAACTAAGAGCGCTTTCTTACTATGACTATGTGTGACAATACATAGATAAGATCATAATATAAAGAAAAGGATTCTTTTTGTACGTTTTTGTACTTCCAAATACAGCTTGTATGCATATGTATGCATATGGTTTTATAAACTCAAATATTCTATAGGTCCAATTTCAATTGAGATCAATTGATTCTTTGTTACTGCCCATAGGAGAAGTAATAGGTAGGGATGACAGGATTTGAACCCGTGACATTTTGTACCCAAAACAAACGCGCTACCAAGCTGCGCTACATCCCTTTCAATAGGTCTACAGTGTCATTCTAGAGAATCCCTATCTTGTTTTCCACATCATTATTTCCTCTATTTATATACATAATAAACATAAATCTTGTCATTTGTTATTTTTTTTTTCTTTTGTCTCATATAACATATACATAGAACATAAACATATCATATAAAAAAAAAATTAAATAATATAACATTACAATAATTATAACATATAACTATAACATTTGTTTAATATATAATTATATAAAAAAAAATTGAATGAATATACAAAAAAATGTAGAATAAATGTATAATTTTTTTATAGAATAAAATAATATAGAATACATATTCAAATCATATTCAAATACATATACATATTAAATAATAATTTAAATAATAATTAAAGAATAGTATTAATATTAATACTAATTCAATTTAGTAATAGAATTTACTAATAGTATTAAGTAAGTAATAGTATTAAGTAAGAAATAAGAAAAGAAAAACGAAATGAATGAAAATTATTCAAATTTAAAATTCAAGAATTTGAATTAAAAGAATTATATAATAGTAATATTCATATATAAATAGAAAATGAAAATTGAAATTCAATTCTATTATTCGAATTTCTATTCTATTATTATATATTATTATATTATATATTTTTTATCTATTATTATATTAATATAATATTAATATATATATATATTATTCTATTCTATTCTATATATATAGAATATATGAAATATATAGAATATATGAAACCCAACGTATGAATAAATAAATATTTATTTTTATTTTATTGGTAATGCTCAAAAAAAAAAAAAAAAAGAAACGAAGGGGATGTCTTTTTCTGTTGCAAGAAAAGTCAAATTGCATTTCCCCAGTCGTTGTATATATCCATTTCACTTAAGGATTTAGTGTACAAATACAAGTAATCCTTAATTACATATGCATCCAATAATATATGTATTACAATTAAGAAGGAGGATTTACAATGCGAAATATAAAAACATATCTCTCTGCGGCACCTGTGTTAAGTACTCTATGGTTCGGGTCTTTAGCAGGTCTATTAATAGAGATCAATCGTTTATTCCCGGATGCGTTGACATTCCCCTTTTTTTCATTCTAGTTATTGACATGGGAAGGGATGAAAACTATTAAAGATACAATAAATTATCTGTGACTAATCCCTCCCCCCCTTTCTGTGTTTTGTTCTTTTTTCAGTTTTTTAGGATCTGATATAAAGTAAAAAAAAAAAGAAACGAGAAAGAAAATGGATTTAACGACAGCGAAACTCGGGTTCATGCTCAATTTTATAGTTCCTAATTCTATAAGGAGAATTGAAATGGGGATCTAGGGCAACAAAATCATACAAGTATACAAGATACTTAAATGAATAAAATGCTATACTGGAATTAGACAAAATGTATAGTTGGAAATGATTGTATTACTTATTATTTATTATATTATTATTGTTTTCTTTTTTTTTTTTTTATTGTATTGATTGCAATGAAATCCTTCATAAAACTGGATTTCGAGTTAGCAACTTCTTTTTTTTTCCTTTTTTTTTCTTTGTTTCGGATCGAAAATCAATAATCAATAAACCAATATAGAAAAGTCTAAATAGAAAAGTTGAGTGAATCAAAAATCCAAAGGAGATTTATGGCCAAGGGTAAAGATGTCAGAATAAAAGTTATTTTGGAATGTAAAAGTTGTGTCCGAAACGGTATTAATAAGGAATCGCCAGGTATTTCCAGATATATTACTCAAAAAAATCGACACAATACACCTAATCGATTGGAATTGAAAAAATTCTGTCCCTATTGTTACAAACATACGATTCATGGGGAGATAAAAAAATAGATCAAACGGAACACGCGTGTGCCACCCTTCCAAGGAACAAATTACCTATATGGATATATAGCTAAATTTAACCATAAAACAATCAAATATCTAACCATAAACCAATCAAATCCTATTTCTGAATTCTAATTCATTTGGGATTCGACCGAAACGAAATAGGATTTTTTTAGAGATGAGATAAGGAATAAACATGGATAAATCCAAGCGACTTTTTCTTAAATCCAAGCGATCTTTTCGTCGGCGTTTGCCCCCAATTGGATTGGGGGATCGAATTGATTATAGAAACATGAGTTTAATTAGTCGATTTATTAGTGAACAAGGAAAAATTTTATCTAGACGGGTGAATAGATTGACTTTGAAACAACAACGATTAATTACTATTGCTATAAAACAAGCTCGTATTTTATCTTCGTTACCTTTTCTTAACAATGAGAAACAATTTGAGAGAACTGAGTCGACCCCTAGAACTACTGGTCCTCGAACCAGAAAGAAATAAATAGGCCTATTCCTTAATTGAATCCAAATTCCAATCCGAACCGAACCCCACCCTACTTCGGGTTGATGTCTTGTTCGAAAAATTCGAGAATCCAGATTGGGTTGTCACATCGTAAAAAAAAAAAAAAGATTTCTTTTTTTATTGAAACGTGTTCGTTCATTTTTACTACTTTATTTTTTACTACTACTTTATTTAGAATAGTAAGTTCTACTTCCCGGAGTTCATTCTCCGGGGATCCCCCTTTAAATCATTCTGGTGGATTTCTTCCAATCTCCTTATTTAATGATCTCAATGATCTCATTGGAAATCATGGAAAGACAATTCCTATTTGATATAGCTATTTGTGCAAGTATTTTACGATTAAGAAGCAGCTGCCTCTTGTACATATTATTTATTAATCGACTATAAGTATAAGATACCTTGTTATCACGAATTACTGCATTTATTCGAGCGATCCACAAACGACGAAAATGTATCTTTTGCCTGCGCCTATCTCGATGAGCAGAAACCAAAGCTCTCATTTTCTGTTGAATAGTAGTCCGAGTAAGTCTTGAATGAGCCCCTCGAAAGGTTGATGCAAATAAACGAATTTTTTTTCTACGTCTCCGAGCTATATATCCTCGTCTAATTCTGGTCATTGAATCAAATTCAACTTTGATGAATAACTAATTGATTTATTTTCTTTCAGTCATTCTTTTTCCCTTTCCTAGTCTGTTAATAACAAAACTGATTCTTCCGATGTATAAAATAAAAATTCCAATGGCTTTTGCTACTATGACCTTCCCAACCACGATTTTTCCTTGCATTTCACTTAGAAATGGTAAATTGTAAATTTAAGTAATTTAATTTAAGTATAATATTAAGTAGTAAAGTTAAATGGATAAAGAAATAGTGGGTTACATCGTTTCTATGGTTACTTCTTAAACGGTGAGGTCCTTTCTATACACCGGAGCCACTTCCCTCATTGAATCAATGTTATTAGTAACTTGTACAGTTCACATTCCTTGACTCTACCCATAAATTCTCCAGTAATAGGTCTTTTCACAACAAGATCTACCCATACAGTAACGGCATTTAATTATGAAGGTTGGCTAGGTAGCTGACCCTGTTAGTCCGTTCTTGCAAGAGTGGAAGCATAATTTTCCTGCTTCTTAAATACTTTACTTTCCCCCCCGCTTAATGAACAATCAATCATTTGCCACCAATGGGGAATTGCTTCTCATCTCAAATTGAGTTGATTGGATTTGCACCAACGGAAACCATAAATTTAATACACAATAGAGGTCTTTTTTTTTATAGTGAATGGAGTTCTTCGACCTTATTCATTGGTACTAGTGATTGATACTGGAAAAATGGTCTCCTTTCTTTTGTTCCAGCTCATGATCTGAACGAGTCGCACATACACCCTAGTACATGTTCCTCGACGCTGAGGGCATCCCCGAAGAGCGGGGGAGTTTGTGACATTTTTGATTTGCTGTCTTGTGTTTCTAATAAGTTGTTTAATAGTTGGCATGCTGAATCGTATACAGAATGGGCTGGTTTAGATCAATCCTAACCAGATGATTATGAAAAATTTCTATTTAATATTTTACTTCTTTACGTAAAATCCCCGGTATTTTCGACCGCTACAAGATCCACAATTCCATAAGCTTGGGCTTCTGTTGCTGACATAAAAACATCCCTTTCCATGTCTTCGGATACAACCCATAAGGGGTTACCCGTTCTTTGTACATAAACCCTTGTGAGGGTTTCGCGGAGTTTCAGCAGTTCTTCCGCTTCCAGGACAAATTCTCCCGTTTGTGCCTCATAAAAAGAACTAGCAGGTTGGTGGATCATTACCCTGATGCTATAACATAATGAATGCTTCCTCTATCTCGTACGATCGGGCGAACGAAAAAGAGTAACAAGAAAAAAAAAAATAGAATTGAACAACCGTACAGGCATTTTTTTTGCATTGCATACGGCTTCACAATGGAATTCACTTTTCCCCTCCTTCCCTTCCATCGGGGAAAGAAATAAATAGGATCTATCAGACCCAGACCCTTAAGTGATCGTGATCCATTTACCACCCTTCCTTTCGCGGGAGTTAAAAAATACTATGATGGTTCCGTTGCTTTCTTTTCTATATTTATCTCGTCTGTGATTCAGCAATCCTAAAGTTTCTTTTTGATCCGATCAAACAAAACAAGGAAAAAAGCTCTTGTTTTTTTTTTTCATTTTAGTACTCTTTCATAACATAAATATTAGAAAGAGACTTTTGGTGTGAAAACAAAAAAGTTTGTGACACTGAACTGGACCCCCAACAGATAAGATCAAATTGGAAATACCCTTTTTTGTCTCATACTACTCTCTCGATACATAATCTCATGTTATGAAAAAACAATAATGGTTTGCTCATATCGAATCCGAAGTGCTGTGCTATTATCACTTATGATTTTATTCATATTCCATGTGCCGAAAGCATAGTCTTCTTTTTCTCTCAAATAAAAAACTCATTAGCGCCAAGCGTGAGGGAATGCTAGACGTTTGGTAATTTCTCCTCCGACTAGGATGAAAGATCCCATTGAAGCAGCTAATCCCATGCATATTGTATGTACATCTGGTAGCACAAATTGCATAGTATCATAAATAGCTATTCCGGGTATTACCCATCCACCGGGAGAGTTTATAAACAAATAAAGATCCCTGTTCTCATCCTCTAGACTAAGATATACCATGAGACCAATAAGTTGGTTCGAGATCTCGCTATCAACTGCTTGACCTAAAAAAAGTAATCTTTCTCGATGAAGTCGGTTGATTAGGACAAAATTGTATCCCTTAGGAACCATACACGCACCTTTGGATGCATACAGTTCACAAAAAACTGCGAAAAAAAGAATCAATCTGTTGATTCCAGCCCTCTTCTCTTTCTTTTTTCATAGCAGGACTTTTTCACGTCCTAACGAGGGGGCTTTTTCTTCCATTTTTCACGAAAGATGAGTTTTTGTTTGTTTTTACCTAAAAAAGAATACACTAAACTCATCGAACTAACCTCTCATTGATATATTATTGTTTCATCGAACTCCAATCCAAATTACGATGTTATTTTCTTGTTCCTGAATGGGCCTCTTCGATTTTTTTAGGTTTATGCTCTACTCCGGGTAAAAATCTGCCTGATTTCGATTTGCACATATAGGACAAAGGGTCCCAATACCACTTCTTTCAATTTGTTTCATGTCTGTCTTCCGCCAAATATTCGATGTAGTTATAAGTTATAATAATATTTCATTGATATTGATTGAAAGTTTGAGATTGCTCATATGGTATAATCTAAATAGGAATCATTTATGATACAAGTGGTAATCATACATATATTATATTACCAATTGGGTATTTTTTGAACGGAGCCTAGATAGTTCATTTTATTGGCCCAAACAAGCCAACCATAAATTATTGAATTGATGATTTTCATATTAATATAAATCCCTCAAAAATGGATCTAATTGCACTTCACGCTCCAAATATTGATGGTTCAATCAATCTTTTTGGGGCGAAACAGAAGATATCTCGATCGGGGGAGAGAATGGAGAAATTCCATATGACCCAATATGTCTGACAAGTCGCACTATAAGTCAATCCAAGTTGCATCTTCCTCTCCAGGATTTCGAAAGGGTACTTTTGGAACACCAATAGGCATTAAATGAAAGAAAAAGAAGTTGAGTAGTACTATGCTTCACTTTGATGTGGAAACGTAATAATGGATTTATTGTTTTCATAGTAAGTATTGTTTTCATAGTTTTGCTGTTTCTCGTATCTTATCCCTAGATTGATAAATTTCTAGAGGAAGACGAAATGAATAAAGGAAAATTCTTACGAATGGGTCGGGCTACTCGAATCATGACCAAGTATCTATGGATTCGCTCATAGAAAATGGGACCAATCCAATCCCCCCATTGCGGATTGTTACTTATCGGGTATAGAATAGATTTGCTTCTCTTTGTTCCTACGAACAGAATTGTTCCATTATGACTAACGAAATGGAATAAATAATAGAATAAATATTCACCCTTGCTCCGAGATAATCCTCTGAAAAGGGGAGGTCCATAGCATAGTCTTTTCCAATGCGATAAAGTTACATAGTGTCTATTTTTTTTGATAAAGAGGTATTTCCATGGGTTTGCCTTGGTATCGTGTTCATACTGTCGTATTGAATGATCCTGGTCGGTTGCTTTCTGTCCATATAATGCATACAGCTCTAGTTTCTGGTTGGGCGGGTTCAATGGCTCTATACGAATTAGCAGTTTTTGATCCCTCTGACCCCGTTCTTGATCCAATGTGGAGACAAGGTATGTTCGTTATACCCTTCATGACTCGTTTAGGAATAACCAATTCATGGGGCGGTTGGAGTATTACAGGAGGTACTATAACGAATCCGGGTATTTGGAGTTACGAAGGTGTGGCTGGTGCACATATTGTGTTTTCTGGCTTGTGCTTCTTGGCAGCTATTTGGCATTGGGTGTATTGGGATCTAGAAATATTCTGTGATGAACGTACAGGAAAACCTTCTTTGGATTTGCCTAAGATCTTTGGAATTCATTTATTTCTCTCAGGAGTAGCTTGCTTTGGGTTTGGCGCATTTCATGTAACAGGCTTGTATGGTCCTGGAATATGGGTGTCCGATCCTTATGGACTAACTGGAAAGGTACAAGCTGTAAATCCTGCGTGGGGTGTAGAGGGTTTTGATCCTTTTGTTCCGGGAGGAATAGCCTCTCATCATATTGCAGCGGGGACTTTGGGCATATTGGCGGGTCTATTCCATCTTAGTGTCCGTCCGCCCCAACGTCTATACAAAGGATTACGTATGGGTAATATTGAAACCGTCCTTTCCAGTAGTATCGCTGCTGTCTTTTTTGCAGCTTTTGTTGTTGCTGGAACTATGTGGTATGGTTCAGCAACTACCCCGATCGAATTATTTGGTCCCACTCGTTATCAATGGGATCAGGGATACTTCCAACAAGAAATATATCGAAGAGTTGGCGCCGGGTTAGCCGAAAATCAGAGTTTATCAGAAGCTTGGTCGAAAATTCCCGAAAAATTAGCTTTTTATGATTACATCGGCAATAATCCAGCGAAAGGGGGATTATTCCGAGCGGGCGCAATGGACAACGGGGATGGAATAGCTGTTGGATGGTTAGGGCATCCTATCTTTAGAGATAAAGAAGGGCGTGAGCTTTTTGTGCGTCGTATGCCTACTTTTTTTGAAACATTTCCAGTAGTTTTGGTAGACGGAGATGGAATTGTGAGGGCCGATGTTCCTTTTAGAAGGGCGGAATCGAAGTATAGTGTCGAACAGGTAGGGGTAACTGTTGAGTTCTATGGTGGCGAACTCAATGGAGTCAGTTATAGCGATCCTGCTACTGTGAAAAAATATGCTAGACGTGCTCAATTGGGTGAAATTTTTGAGTTAGATCGTGCTACTTTGAAATCCGATGGTGTTTTTCGTAGCAGTCCAAGGGGCTGGTTCACTTTTGGACATGCTTCGTTTGCTTTGCTCTTCTTTTTCGGACACATTTGGCATGGTGCTAGAACCTTGTTTAGAGATGTTTTTGCTGGTATTGACCCGGATTTGGATGCTCAAGTAGAATTTGGGACATTCCAAAAGATTGGAGATCCAACTACAAGGAGACAAGCGGTCTGATACAACATTGGTTTGGTATTTTTTGCCTCTATTTTTTTTTTTTTTACTTTGATATAGGGTACCCGCGAAATCCTTATTTGAATCACCGCCTTTTTTTTATTTTGACTCTTGTCCTTTCTTTCTTTATCTGGGAGATAATCCCAAATGAACAGGTGTGGAAGCTATAATTGTAAACCAGGATCGAATTTATGGAAGCATTGGTTTATACATTCCTCTTAGTCTCTACTTTAGGAATCATTTTTTTCGCTATCTTTTTTCGAGACCCACCTAAGGTTCCGACTAAAAAAAGATGAAATGATTTTTCATTATCTCAATTGAAGTAATGAGCCCCCCATATTGGGAGGCTCATTACTTCAACTAGTCCCCGTGTTCCTCGAATGGATCTCTTAGTTGTTGAGAGGGTTGCCCAAAAGCGGTATATAAGGCGTACCCGGTAAAACTTACAAGTAACCCAGATATAAAGATGGCGACTAAGGTTGCTGTTTCCATTATTATATAATTTCCAATTTCAAGACCACAATGGATCTATGATAAGATCGTTTATTTACAACGGAATGGTATACAAAGTCAACAGATCTCAACCAATGCAATAGGATTTATGGCTACACAAACCGTTGAAGGTAGTTCTAGATCTGGTCCAAGACGGACTTTTGTAGGGGATTTATTGAAACCCTTGAATTCGGAATATGGTAAAGTAGCTCCTGGATGGGGAACTACCCCTTTGATGGGTGTCGCAATGGCTTTATTTGCGGTATTCCTATCCATTATTTTGGAGATTTATAATTCTTCCGTTTTACTAGATGGAATTTCAATGAATTAGGTCCATAAGAATCATGAAGTTCTGGCTTTTCAATCCAAAATGAATCACTTAGGGCTCAGATTTCGAGGCCATTCTGGTAGTTCGACCGTGGAATTCTTTTGTTTCGGTATTTCCGGAATATGAGTGTGTGACTTGTTATAATTGATCCTATTAATAGTACAGAGAATGGGTCTGTCATCTTGATAGAGATGGTTCTACCTCGTCGGATATTCAGTCTATGGTATCTGGAGCACGGAATATATGGAATAGATCAAGAAATATTTGAACTATGATTCCTACTGACTATTCAGACCTCGCGACCGGACTCACAAAAAATTTCAAAGATTTTGAATAAAATTATTTAGAATTCTAAAACGAAAGATTGGATTTTTCTTCCTTCCAATTTTGGCTTATTTAGCCTTTTTTTTTGAACAATAGGCAAGCGTTTCTCTGGATTTTGATTAGTGATTTCATCTATTCATTGAATAAGTGAAGTGATGATCAAATGGTTCTTACTCAGAGAACCTTTTGGCTTAGCTTGATTGGGGGCTTTATTCAATCATCGTGGTTTTAGTATGAATCTCAGGTTTCAATCGATTCATAGGGTCTGAACAAGAAAAGTCCTATCAATACAATAATAA